ATTTTATTATTAAATATAAAAAAATGGAATTTTTCGAATTTTAGAATATTAAAGATTATAACGATTAAAGTAAAAGCGGGTAGCGGGAATCGAACCCGCATCGTTAGCTTGGAAGGCTAGGGGTTATAGTCGACGTTGATTCATCATTTTTAACGTCTCTAATTCAAAACTGAACGTGAAACTTTGGTTTCATTCGGCTCCTTTATGGAAGATGGATAAATTCCCAGATTCAGACATGAACGAAATAAAAAAATCCGACCCATAACGTCTATGTCAGCTTTTCTGTCTGAATCTATTCAGAACAACCCGCTTTCTAGACGATCCCTATAGAAAAGAGGAGGGTTATATTCTAACAACCTTTCTAGTTACTTCGTTCTCTACTTCTATTTGAAAGAATCCTTAGGCAAAGCATTTTGTTTCCACCGAGCTAAAAAAATTTCTCGATGTCTTTAGTAAACCAAAGACATTGTTTAATAGCTGTTTTGCTTCAATTTCCTCTATATAAATTTTCAATTATATAAATTGAAAATTGAAGATTTAGTTACGATTAGAAATACACTTTTTATCTTTATCCATGGGTCCTTTACTCATACTCATTCAATTGGAAGTATTGATCCAATAAAAAAAAATTATGTTTCGTAATCTCATAATCCAATTTTTCAATTTAAAATTGATTCTTGGATACAAATCACGAGAATGTATATTCTTCCTCGAATTTTTCATTGAGAGGTAAAGGATTCAATCCTTTTAAGAACTAAAGTTTTTGTTCGGAATGAATATATGAATATAAATCAAACCGAAAGACCCTTTAACTATATAGGGGGTTATAGAACGAATCACACTTTTACCACTAAACTATACCCGCTACAATCCGATTATTGTATATAATCGGACCTTTTGTCGACCCTAATCAAAAGTAAAACAAAAGATCAGAAAAAAATCATGAAAACGAGAGCGTTTACGTGTTGTATCAGAGGACCTAATGAGATTAGGAAAAGAGGATTCATTTAATTTAAATAACTAAATACCAAGTGTTTTTTTGCCCGAGATTTTTGACCTATACGTCTCGAACTTAAGCCATAACACAAAAATGGATTGTGTCAAGAAACGACAGTTCCCTTTTTCTTATTTAAACTGGAATAAAAGGACTAACTAAGAAAGAAACGGCACTTTGATTCGATATCATTTGATTCTATATCATAGAAATTGAAAAAGTTTTTTTTTATTTTTAATCGCAATAACAAGCAAGTGTTTTTCTTTTTTTTTCAAAATCCAAAAATCTTTTTATTTATGATTCGTTGGAACAAAAGGGCGGGCCCGGCTCAGTACTGACCAGGCCGGGCCGTGAAACTAAAAAGCCCCTTCGGACGAAATCACGAAATCAAAAAGGAATAGTCTATACTATGACGGGCGTTTTCAAGCCTTATTTTTTATAATGTAACATAGTATTATCCTTTTTCAATTGGGAGGAGAGATGGCTGAGTGGACTAAAGCGTCGGATTGCTAATCCGTTGTACGAGTTTTTCGTACCGAGGGTTCGAATCCCTCTCTTTCCGTTTTTGTTGATGACTTGGTATTTTCTTTCGAATTTATCGCGAGCTCTTTTTTTATTTAATTAATAGTTAAAAATGAATAGTTAAAGAAGTTTAAGGATGTGGAATAGATAAAATCTTACTAATAACAGTTTAAAATCAAGCAAAGAAAACAAAAACCTTATCCTTTATTCTTCACGTCCAGGATTACGTCCTGGATCATTAGACAGGAATCCGAAGATAAAGAGAGAAACAAAGAATATCACTACCGTGTAAACAAATAGTTTGAGAGTAAGCATTACACAATCTCCAAGATTTTTTTTAGGAAAAAAGAGAATAGATTCTCCACTTTTATACCGCACACCCTACTTTTTTATTTTGACACCAAGAAATGCAGTAGGGTGATCCGGATTTGTCGCGGTTGTACAATAATTTCAATATTTGAATTGAGGGTGTAGGACTTATCTGATCTTATCAATTCTACGAATTTTTTTTTCGAATAAATCATGAATTTATCTGGGACTTTATTAAAAATATCATCGAAAACTTACAGCAGCTTGCCAAACAAAGGCTAAGAGAAAAAAGAACAGAGGTATTACTGGCATAATATCTACAATTGGATTCAAAAAAGCGTAGGCTTCGGGCAATTTGGCGACGAAAAAATTACTGGAAAAAAGAGCAGAATTAAGGTAGATACAGATTAAACTAAATATATTAAGCATAACAAACATTTTGTTTTGGGGATAATTGTATTTATTTTGATTGAGTTATTAATAAACTGAGTTTTTTATTATTATTTTTTTATTATAAATATGTTATTATTGAGAGAAGAAAAAAAATGAATAAAAAGAAAATAAGATAGACCAAAAAACTTTCTTTGATTTGAACTCACCCAATCAAAAATCCTTCTATATCTCAAATCAAAAGAGAATAGAATAAATCATACTTTCGTACAATATCTTAATTGAATTATATGTAATGATCAATAAATTCAGTTTAATTCTATGTCTACATGTATAGTCTACATGTATAAAAATTCTAGTAATCCATTTTTTAAATAATAGATATTTAGACTAGAGTTGACGAATAACCCGTACCAATATTAGTGTTTATTAGTGTCTAATAGAAAAAAATGGGGCGTGGCCAAGTGGTAAGGCAACGGGTTTTGGTCCCGCTATTCGGAGGTTCGAATCCTTCCGTCCCAGATCATATCCCGTATATAATTATTATTATATAATGTGATCATTATATGAATATATTTTTAATATATATATAAATAAAATATATATCATAATAAAATATAAAAAAAAAAATTGCCTTTTCGAACAGCCTTCTCTATTAAGAATAGAATATTGGTATAGAATGTGATTATTATTTCTTCTTTTAATTTTAATAATCTGCGGAATCATATCTTTTTCACAAATTTAATCGAGTTCAAATAACACGCATATGAAATATGAAATTTAATTCATTTGTGATTCGTTAAGATAGTACCTATTTTACAGATTTTACAGTATAAATATGAAAAAATAACAACATCAATTTTCAATCTTCCCTTACATCAGTGTTTTTTTATCTATCTTTTTTTACTCACAGATGGTTTAATCCAATATCCAATATGGGTTTATCTCTCTCTTACTGATGATAAAAAAAGAAGGGTCCTTGCTGGAAAACTTTATGTTATACAAAATACAAACAATTGTATAATTGTATCGGATAGGAAATTTTTCAATCAATTAAATTTTTGTAACGAACTCTTATGAGTTCTTGGTACTTGAAGAAGTGTGAAATTGTTGAATTTATCCTATCACTATTACATTACTTGAAGATACGGATTCAAAATAACTTGTTTCTTCGTGTTATATTCGTTATAATTAGTTAACTAATTTGATTTTTACAATCAAAATATTCTAAATTTAAAAATTTAGAATGATATAAATAAAAAATTTAGAAAAAAAAAATTATTTCTATTTTATAGAATTTCCAATATTTAATTCTATATAATCTAAAAAAAATAAAAAATAGGGTTAAATAGATTACTATATACCGACCGAACCAATGATTATTCATGATTCCATAATTGAATCAATTACATATGGGTTCCAAACTGAAGGAATGTTATGGTAAAACTTCGTTTAAAACGATGTGGTAGAAAGCAACGTGCGACTTGAAGGACATGATCCGCTGTGGAGTCTTACATCCACCATTTTTTTATATATTATATAGGAATGAAAGTGCTCTTGGCTCGACATCATTTGTTCTGTTCCGCTGGAACCCTCTTTTTTTTTTGGGGGGGGTGATGTAATATAGTACAGGATGGAGCTCGAGTAGAAATATTTTTTTTTTCAGGGGCAATAATCTAGGGTTAGTATCAATCAATAAATTGGAACAACTTCGTAAGTATATTTTCGATACATAAACCCAAAAGGTCCTATTCGAGAAAATTTCCAATTCAAAAGGAAGGTGTATTACGCAGGAATCAACCATTCGTATGATTCTTTGACAGAAAAAAATCACAAAAAATGATATGTTGCTGCCGTTTTGAAAGGATTTAAAGATCACCGAAGTAATGTCTAAACCCAATGATTCAAGGCAAAGATCCTGGAACAAGTAAATACCTTTTTCAATTGTCTTAACAACTAGATCAGAATGAAGAATCAAAATAGATTCTAAAGGAGACAGACAATAAAAGGGTTCGAGACCACTCAATAAATGAAATATCTAAAAGGGTTCTCTTTTGAGTTATTTCAGAGTTATCCAACTTGAGTTATGAGGGTGCAAATACGACTAATTTTCTTTTTTGTTGGGTAAGAATAAGAAAAAAAAATACTTAAATCCATAGTCTAATGAATTTGATGATTTTATGGATATTTTTGATATTGTAATTCGATACATAGACATAATTTCTAATTTTCTCGAGCCGTACGAGGGGAAAACTTCTTATACGTTTCTAGGGGGGGGTATTATTCATCTATCCCAATGGGCCATTTATCGAATCGTTGCAATTGATGTTCGATCTCGACGAGAGGGAAGAGATCTTCGGAAAGTGGGTTTTTATGATCCGATAAAGAATCAAATTTATTTAAATGTTCCTGCTATTCTAGATTTCCTTGAAAAAGGCGCGCAACCTACAGGAACTGTTCATGATATTTCAAAAAAGGCGGGGGTTTTTACGGAACTTCGCCTTAATCAACAAACAAAATTCAATTAATGAAATAAAATAGAATAAAGGAAGGTGTGGATGACTTGTATATAGCTTTCTATAACCTTTTCTTTTCTTTACTAGTTCCTCTTTTGTTCTATTCATATCATACTTCCGTTTAGTATTGGTACTATAGAATGGTGTCGTTTATTTATAACGACAAAAAATGGATTTCGATTTTATTGATATAATAATGGATCCAATAATTTAAAATAGAAATAAAACAGTATAGAAATAGAAAAAGATCAAGTGAATAAATAAGAAATGACGTAGAAGTAATTGGGTCTATAGACATAAAAATTTTCATTACCGTCAATGGGGTAATTTTCGTTGGAACTCTACGAACAAAAAAAAACAAAGAACAAAACCCGTTTATTTTAGTTATTAAATAAACCTCATTTTTTTTTCTACTTCTCCCCCGTCTTCCTTAATTTAGTCTTCCACCTATATTATATATAGTGCCAATCCAACACAAGTCCTTAGTTTTTTTATATTTCAATTTAAAGAATTTGAAATTTATTAATTTTAATTGATTGAAATCAGAATTGTTAGTTCGATTTAGAGTTTGTTTTATCTTTTGTATGCTTTTCTCAATATTCATATTGACAACAGTGTATCAAATAAATATAATCCGATCGTGGATAAATGGATCCATTTATCCCTGTTCCATAGATTTTATTTCATTCAAATAATGGGCTCTTGGATTTTCTGTCATACAAAAAGTCTTTTTTGATTAAGATTAAAATCAATAAAACTCGATATATACAAATTCATTTAATGGATAATATAAGAGACAATAGGCGGTCTATAAATATTTGAAAATCTTTGACTTTATCCCTATTTTATCTTTTATCTGAGAATTTTTTGTATTTTCATCGGATTTGTTCATTTTTATTGTGAACAGAGTGGATTCGAATTTTTTTTCCTTTTTTTTTTTGTTTGATTGCATTGTGCCATTCAATTTCGTTATTTATTGGGATTCTGATTGTATCTACACATTCTAATTCGTTTTTTGGGGTTGCTAACTCAACGGTAGAGTACTCGGCTTTTAAGTGCGGCTAGCATCTTTTACACATTTGTATGAAGCAACAGATTCGTCCATACCATCGGTAGAGTTTGTAAGACCACGACTGATCCTGAAAGGAATGAATGGAAAAAGCAGCATGTCGTAGCAATGGATAATTCTGAGAATATTTCATTCTTACTGAATAGGTCCCAAATCTTATTTCAATTGTTTAAATTCGTGGTGTCTAACAATTTTTTCAAAAGATTCTTTTGGGGGGTCGAGTGAATAAATGGGTAGAGCCTTACTATAAGGTTCCAATTTTAGGGAAATAAAAAGTAACGAGCTTCTGTTCTTCATTTTTGAATGATTACCCCATCTAATTAGACGTTAAAAATATATTAGTGCTTAATGCGGGAAAGGCTTTTCTGATGAGTGGATTAGAAATTTCTTATGAGTCCTAACTATTAGCTATTCCACTTTATGGGGTAGAGATAAATGTGTAGAAGAAGGCAGTATATTGATAAAGAGATTTTTTTTTTCAAAATCAAAAGAGCGATTGGATTGAAAAAATAAAGGGCTTCTAACTACCTTGTTATCCTATAAATGAACATAAGGGGCTAGAGAGTCCGTTGATGAGTTTGACTTGTTTCCGAGGTATCTAGTTTTTTCTTACTATAAATACCTTGTTTTGACTGTATCGTACTATGTATCATTTGATAACCCAATAAATTACCTATTTCTTTTCTGGTTCAAATCGAATTTTAAATGGAAGAATTTCAAGGATATTTAGAATTAGATAGATCTCAGCAACATGACTTCCTATACCCACTTATATTTCGGGAGTATATTTATGCACTTGCTCATGATCGTGGTTTAAATAGATCCGTTTTGTTGGATAATGTAGGTTATGACAAGAAATCTAGTTTACTAATTATAAAACGTTTAATTAGTCGAATGTATCAACAGAATCATTTTCTTATTTCCGTTAATGATTCGAATCAAAATAGATTTTTGGGGTACAACAAAAATTTGTATTCTCAAATGATATCGGAGGGATTTGCAGTCATTGTGGAAATTCCGTTTTCCCTAAGATTAGTATCTTCCTTAGAGGAGACAGAAATCGTAAAATCTTATAATTTACGATCAATTCATTCAATATTTCCTTTTTTCGAGGAAAAATTCCCACATTTAAATTATGCATCAGATGTACTAATACCCTACCCCATTCATCTGGAAATCTTGGTTCAAAACCTTCGCTACTGCGTGAAAGATCCCTCTTCTTTGCATTTATTACGGCTCTTTCTTCACGAGTATTATAATTGGAATAGTCTTATTACTCCAAAAAAATCTATTTTTGCAAAAAGTAATCCAAGATTATTCTTGCTCCTATATAATTCTTATGTATGTGAATACGAATCCATTTTACTTTTTCTCCGTAACCAATCTAATCATTTACGATTAACCTCTTCTGGGATCTTTTTTGAGCGAATATGTTTTTATGAAAAAAGAAAATATCCTGTTGAAGAAGTCTTTGCTAACGATTTTCCGGCCACCTTATGGTTCTTCAAGGATCCTTTTATGCAGTATGTTAGATATCGAGGAAAATCTATTCTGGCATCAAAAGAGACTCCTCTTCTGATGAATAAGTGGAAATATTATCTTGTCAATTTTTGGCAATGTCATTTTTATGTATGGTCTCAACCAGGAAGAATCCATATAAACCAATTATCCAAGCATTCCCTTGATTTTTTGGGTTATCT